TCCCACTCTTTTTGGATACTCAAAGTTTCGATACATTTCGAAATAGAGAAATTTCTAGTGGAGCGGCTGCTATACGAGAACAATTAGTTGATCTGGATTTAAGAATTATTATGGATTCTTCGTTCCTAGAATGGAAAGAATTAGAAGAAGGGTCCACTGACAAAGAATTAGAATTAGAATTAGAATTAGAATTAGAAGAAGGGTCCACTGACAAAGAATTAGAAGAAGGGTCCACTGACAAAGAATTAGAAGAAGGGTCCACTGACAAATGGGAAGAATGGGAAGATCGAAAAGTTAGAAGAAGAAAGAATTTTTTGGTTCGACGCATGGAATTAGCTAAGCATTTTCTCCGAACAAATATAGAACCAGAATGGATGGTTTTATGTCTCTTACCAGTTCTTCCTCCCGAATTGAGACCAATTATTCAAATAGATGGCGGTAAACTAATGAGTTCGGATATTAATGAACTCTATAGAAGAATTCTCTATCGGAACAATACTCTTATTGATCTATTAACAAAAAGTAGCTTTACACCAGGGGAATTACTAATGTCTCAAGAAAAATTGTTACAAGAAGCCGTGGATACACTTCTTGATAATGGAATCCGCGGACAACCAATGAGGGACGGTCATAATAAAGTTTACAAATCCTTTTCCGATATAATTGAGGGCAAAGAGGGAAGATTTCGAGAGACTCTTCTTGGAAAACGAGTTGATTATTCGGGGCGTTCTGTTATTGTCGTAGGTCCATTACTTTCATTACATCAATGTGGATTGCCCCCCGAAATAGCAATAGAGCTATTTCAGACATTTCTAATTCGTGGTTTAATTCGAAACCATTTTGCTTCGAACATAGGAGTTGCTAAGAGTCAAATCCGGGAAAAAGAACCAATTGTATGGGAAATACTTCAAGAAGTTATGCGGGGGCATCCAGTATTGCTGAATAGAGCGCCTACTTTGCATAGATTCGGCATACAGGCATTTCAACCCATTTTAGTAGAAGGACGTGCTATTTATTTACATCCATTGGTGTGTAAGGGATTCAACGCAGACTTTGATGGGGATCAAATGGGTGTTCATGTGCCTTTATCTTTGGAGGCTCAAGCAGAAGCTCATTTACTTATGTTTCCTAATACGAATCTCTTGTCTCCGACTATTGGGGATCCCATTTGTGTACCAACTCAAGATATGCTTATTGGACTTTATGTATTAACTAGCGGAAATCGTCGAGGTATTTGTTCAAACAGGTATAGTTGGTTTAATTGCAGAAATTCTCAAAATGAAAAAATGAGCAATAATAACTTTAAGAACTTGAAGTATATGAAAAAAAAAGAACCCTTTTTTTGCAATTCCTATGATGCAATTGGAGCTTATCGACAGAAAAGAATAAATTTCGACAGTCCTTTTTGGCTCCGGTGGCGAATAGATCAATGCATTATGTCTTCAAGAGAAGTTCCTATCGAAGTTCACTATGAATCTTTTGGTACCTATTATGAGATTTATGGGGATTATTTAGTAATCAGAAGTATAAAAAAAGAAATTCGTTGTATATACATTCGAACCACTATTGGTCATATTTCTTTTTATCGAGAAATCGAAGAAGCTATACAAGGGTTTTCTCGAGGCAATTCATATGGTATCTAATGATATAGATGCTTAGTGTTGGTATCCACGCTAAGTCAATTTATGGGTGTAAATTCAGATCAACTCATGATATAGATATATTATTTATGACTTGAATGAATAGGGAGGAAAGGAAATAGATTAGAATACAAATGAAATATATATTCTATATTCAATACGCTTCAACCGGGTTATTCTATTCCACCTCTGAGAAAGAACCGCGTTACGTTATTCTATTCAACCTCTTAGAAAGAAAAGAACTTATCAATATATTCAAAATAAAACGGGAGCCCGTTGATTAATAAGGAAGGAGAAAAAATCTATCATGGGTAAAGATACTATCGCTGATATACTAACCTTGATACGCAATGCTGACATGAATAGAAAAAGAACTATTCAAATACCACTCACTAATATCACCGAAAACATTGTAAAAATTCTTTTAGGAGAGGGTTTTCTTGAAAACGTCAGAAAACATCGAGAAAGCAACAAATACTTTTTAGTTTTAACTCTACGGTATAGAAGAAATAGGAAAGGATCATATAAAACTTTTTTAAATTTAAAAAGGATTAGTACACCAGGTCTACGAATCTATTCTAAGTATCCCAAAATTCCGAAAGTTTTAGGAGGGATCGGGATTGTAATTCTTTCGACTTCTAGGGGTCTAATAACAGATCGAGAGGCTCGATTAGAAAGAATCGGGGGGGAGGTTTTATGCTATATATGGTAATCTCGATCGCAACATTTCAAATAACTGTGCACGAAGTCAACAACGCATATCTAGTCATATTCTTCCGTGAACGGGAAGATAATCATAAAGATAATTAGATAATAAATAATAAAAATCAAGGAGGTAAGGAGAATTTTCATTTACCTAT